CCCGCCTACGTATATAGGATATTTTAAGAAGTGAACATCTTTCTTAGTAGCGGGATCCGGAGAAAGAATAGGAAAAGTAATTTCACTATATTTCTGACCAGGAACGGGGCCTACGACAAGAATATTTTTCTTTGTGGGACGATAGCTTTGAAAAGACAGATTACCTATCTTTTCTTTAATCTCGGGCGAAATACGATCGGGAGGTGCCAATTCAAAACCTTCGGGTAAAATAAGAACAGCCCCTACATTCAAAGCCCCCTTTTTACCATTACCAAGAACTTGTTTTACTTGCATATCATAAGGAATTCGAACAACTGCTTCAAATACAGTATCGGGAAGTACCGCTTGTGGAACCTCAATATCTACGGGCTTATTAGCTAAATGGCAATTGGCACATACAATACGGCCGGTAGCTTCTCGCGGATTTTCATATCCCTTCTGGGCAAAAATGGGATATGCATTTGAAATGGGTGCTCGAATTATTATATATATCATGAGCAATACGGAAATGGATCGAGTAATCTCTTCCTTTATCCAAGAAAAAGCATTTCTAGTTTGCATGGTCCAATCATTGATCCTCAAAATTTCTACAATAAGATTAGGTAGGTTACTGGCATAGTTCCCTATCCATGATTCTGCTATTTACTTAAATAATTTTCCTAGAATCTACGAAGAATACGAGTAGAAAGAAAAAAGAATAAGTAAAATTTTGAATGTTTAGCTTTTCTATAAAAAAAACAAACTTTATAATTGTCTCATTGGATCATTTATTTTTTCAGTCATTCATTGAATGATAAATCACTACAAGCGACGGAGATACCCGATTTAAATAACGGAAAATCCAGTATTTAAAAATTGTATCTAAAATGACTGGAAAAGTGGAAACAAGACCAGATATAATTTGATCATTCTGAGTAAATCCAAAATCTTTATAGACAGAACCAATCATTAGTTCCCAACCATGAGTCGAATGGAATCCTATACATAAATCTGTTAATAAAAGAATAGAAAAAGCTTTTATTGTGTCACTTAAGTTATATATAAATTCTTGAACCCAAGAGTTAAGAATAATGAGTTGTTGATTACCCAGAATAGAATAACCACTTAGAATAAGGAAATAGATTAGATTTGTCGAGAAGTGCAAAATCATATGGATACAATCTTGGTTGTGCGTCTTGATCAATTGGATGGTTTCTTTGTAGATTCCGATACGAAGGTTTTCTAAATGTGTTTCCGGGTATTCCTTTAGCATTTCATCCAAAAGGAAGAGTTCCTGGAACTCTATGAATTTTTTTAAAATACTTTTTTCTTTAATGAGATTCAAGAAAATTTCGGATTCTTTAGTATTCCACAAATTCGTAACCCAAGATTCCAGACTTTTATTAAATGTTAAAGAGATGCACCAGGGCAAAAAGACTATAGATGTAAGACATAGAAGGGGGATTAATGCTTTCTTTTTTGCCATTTTTCGTCTTTAATGAACTCAGCTTCATCTCATTTGTCAACTATATATGATAATAATATTTCTATCAAGCATAAGTTCTATTACCAGTAATAGAACCCATATATATCCATTTCGAATTTGTTCATAGAAATGGATTATTTATTCTCGCTTTTTTTTTATACAATTATTTCCAATGGTACATCCAAGAATGCGGACAAGTCCCAAGCTGTTTGTAAAATGTTCCGTGGAGTCCTATCATAATAATCATCAACAAGAGTCAAGGGAATGTCCCCCTGTTCTCTGGTGTGCATATAAAGGACACCACTAAGAGGTTCTGGGTTATCGAAAAATTGGAGGGCCAGAATATCTTCCACACGGACTTTGGAAAGAATACGACGATTTTCTCCGGGAAATCCGTAACGAAAAAAACGCACCATTCCATTTTTTTTATCGTAAAGATTATAACCACTACCCACATTCCACAAAATTAGAAGCCACCAATGAAAACTTACAAAAAGACCTGAGATTCCATAGAAAGTCAGCGTGACCCCTTGTGGCAAAAAAGGAACTAGAAATTCGGACGAATTGAAAGAGAAAAAATTCCGACCATAATAACTGGAAGCTGAAATAACTAAAACCCCTAATGAACCTAAAAGAGTGAAAGAAGCCCAGAAGAAATTGATTGGTTTTCGGGCCCCAGGTACAGTGTAGAGCCATGCGTCTTCTGCGAAGCGACGCATAAGGTGTCCAGACCCCCAAGAAATTTGTTGTTGAACATAAACCAATAAACCAGCCGTTACAATTAATACTAGGACCACTAAAGGAACAAAAACATCTATCATAAAATGGGTACCTCAATTTTATATTTGTACCTGTTCTTTTTTATTGATTGTTAGATTAATTTAATATTTTATTTAGATAGTTAAAATTAGATTAGATATATATTAAATTAAACCTAAACCCCCCTTTAAGGCTTATATGATATTAGTATTTTCCTTTTGTGTTTTTTTTTAATAGAATATAGAATATTATAATTAAGTTATTTTTATTAAAAAACGGAACCGAATAACAAATCCAAGGAAATAAATTTGACTTTATCTAAAAAATCTTATTTTTTTGAACATAAAGAAATAACGAAGCCATTGCAATTGCCGGAAATACTAGGCCCACTAAAGGCACAAAAACGGAAGGTAAGTTTATCATAAAATGGGTACCTCAATTTTATATTTGTACCTGTTCTTTTTTGTTAATTGTTAAATTAATATTTTTATTATTATTATTGTAATAAAGATAGTCTATAATCACTAGAATTAATTCATATAAACTTATACTAAGTATAGCTAAATCAACATATATTAATAGATAGATAATAATTACATATTAAATATAATTATATATAATATATATTATATTATTACTCTATATATTGAGTATACATAAGAAGTCATATAATATATATATTAATATTATTAATAGAATATAATAAACGAAAATATTTATAATATTTATTAAGAATCATAAAGTACAAAATACAATAATAATAATTAAGAATAAATATCTTATTTAATTAATTCCTTTATCTTATCTTTCCAAAAAAATGAATTCAATTCTTTTCTTTGGATTTTGACTCTAATTCTTAATTGGATTACAAGAAACTAAATAACTAACTACTTATTCGCGAAAAAAGCATTTAAGAGTCTGCTTTATTTTTCATTTTGAGTCAAAGGGACGAAACCATGCAACTGAAATAACTCAGTTAGAACCTCCTTTAAGAGATTACGTGGTACGATTAAATCAAATAAGCCCTTTTGGAATAAAAATTCAGCCGATTGTGAACCTTCGGGCACTTCCTTATTCAACGTTTGTTCAATTACTCTTTTACCCGCAAATGCAATGTAAGCATTTGGTTCAGCAATAATGATATCCCCCAACATGCCAAAACTAGCTGTCACCCCACCAGTAGTAGGAGATGTAAGTATCGGTACATAGAATAACTTTTGATTGATTTGATAATCATATAAAGCAGAAGATATTTTAGCCATTTGCATTAAGCTCAAACTTCCTTCTTGCATACGTGCTCCTCCGGACGCACATACTAAAATAAGAGGTAAACGTTGATTGGTAGCATATTCGATCAACCGGGTTATTTTCTCACCGACTACGGATCCCATACTTCCCCCCATAAACTGAAAATCCATAATACCAATTGCTAAAGGAATACCGTTTAGTTGACATGTGCCTGTTTGAACTGCCTCCATTAACCCTGTCCTTTTTTGATAAGAATCAAGACGATTTTTATAAGGTTCCTCTTCCGAATGAAATTCAATGGGATCCACAGAGACCATGTATTCATCCATAGGATTCCACGTACCTGGATCAATCAAAAGTTCGATTCTATCTGAACTACTAATTTTCAAATGATATCTGCAGTGTTCACAAATATTCATTTTTGATTTCAAAACTTTCTTATAATTTAATCCATAACAATTTTCGCATTCAATCCACAAATGTTTATATTTTTGCGTCTCCTCGAAATCATTAGAACTTTCTAAATAACTAGCATTTGGATCATTCGTGCTAGTTATTATACTAGTACTCTTGCTTTCACCACTATTGCTGAGCTTACCAAAAATGTAACTATTAAAATCACTGTCATTGTATTTGACACTATCACCTAAAATGTAACTATCAATACAGATTTGAGAACGAAGAAAACTCTCAATGCAACTATTAATGTTATTATTCCAATTAGATTTTATATCATAAATGTAATGATCATTATTATTATTACTCTTAGAACCATTCTTCAAATAGCTAGAATTTTTAGAAATAGAGAAAAAACTTTCCGGTTCATTTAGAAAAGAATGATTATTCTCAATCTCCAAAATGTTATTTTCAATAGCAAAATATATGGAATAACTCTTCCTCTTACTATCCCTAACTAAAAAAGTTTTATCAGATAGTAAATTCCGTATGTTCCTGCCATCCACTAAATAATCAAAATTGCTGTAACTAGAATTAGCACTATTATGCCAACTTTGAATGTTTTTATCCATATCCGTTTAAAATAGAGTTTTTTTCCTCTATTTAGATGAAAATATATAGAAATATAATATAATAGATGAATAGTCATTCAATGAAACTTCATTGAGTGATTATCAATTTATGTTTTCATATATTATAACTTCTATCTATCTATCTATTATTTTTATGGTTATAGAAAACAACATTCTATGATTATGAAAAGAACAAGAAATCAAAAAATAGGTATTAGATATGAATAAAACAAGAGAACAGGGGGATAAAAGAGAAAAGAAAAGAGTTCTATAAATCTATGAAAGAAGTTATTCTTATTAAAAACCTCTTCATTTCATTTTCATTAATTGAATTTGGTTTGTTGATTAGGTCAAAGTTCCATAAAATAAAAGTTCTTGTAGGTTGAGCGTCTTGTTCAAGGACATTTAGAATAATGGGAATATTTCAATAGGTTTGATTCTTTATTGGATTATAAAAATCCACTTTCCGAATTAGACTATGGATGGTTTCCTTTTTTCTTATTCTTTTTTTTTTTTTCAAAATGTGGAGACAGTTTGAAAATGGTATTTACGTCTTCCAAGATCCTTTAGCTTTTTCTTGAATCTTTGGGTTTATATATTACTTCGGGGTTCTTTAATTGTTTCAAAAATGACAGTAAAATACCACCCATTTGGTTTCTTTGAAATTACATGATCAATCCCTCTCCTATCCCCCAAACAATGAGTTATAGTGGAACAGAACAAACAATGTCGAGCCAAGAGCATCCCGATTTCTATAATTTATATAGATATAATTTCTAATTTATATAGATAAGATATAGAATATCTTTTATTCTACTAGAAATAATGGCGGGTGTCAGAATCCACTGTGCTTTTTAGCACATCGTTTTAAACGATGTTTTACCATAAAATTCTTTTTAGTTAGATCTGGTATTTAATGGATTCTGAAATTGTGCGTAGTCATTTATTAAATCAATATATTTAATATTTAAACTATTATCCACAATTATTACAATAAAAATATAATAAAAATATAAAAATAAGATAAGATTTGAATAAAAAAGACAAAAAAATCGAGTCGCTTATGAATCTACATCTACATATTCATAAGCTACTCACTTTAGATTAGAGACGAATGAGACAAAAGGGGGGAGTAATCTTTATTCAGATATACAATAAAATTTGTATCCAAATTAGTATATATCATGAATAAATATGATCTGGGACGGAAGGATTCGAACCTCCGAATAACGGGACCAAAACCCGTTGCCTTACCGCTTGGCCACGCCCCATTTTCGATTCGACACTAATAAATACTATTATTGGTTGTTCGTCAATTCCAAGTCTAAAGTTATTCTATAGAATAATCTGATCTTATTTTATTCATTTTTTTTAGTTTAATTACTCAGTTATTCATTTCTGAATATTCATAAATATGAATTTATAAGAAATATGAATTGAATATCCATATTTTATCTATTTTATTATTATATTATATAGAATAGAAAGATATAGAATATAAATATTAATCTATATATATTTCATATATTCTTTCTTTATAATATAATTTTTTAATATTCAATTCTTAATCATTCAATTCTTAATCTAATCTACTTGTATAATTAATTTAAATTATATTAAATTAATTAAATCATATAATATATATATAATATAATAATAATATAAATTAAAATAATAAAATACAATAAAAAAAAAAGCAAAAATACAATTCATTTTTTTAAAGAACAACATTTTTGTTATGCTTAATATCTTTAGCTTGGTCTGTATTTCTATTCACTCTGCCCTTTATTCAAGTAGTTTTTTCTTGGCGAAATTACCAGAAGCTTATGCTTTTTTGAATCCAATTGTAGATATTATGCCAGTAATACCCCTATTCTTTTTTCTCTTAGCTTTTGTTTGGCAAGCTGCTGTAAGTTTTCGATGAGATCTTTAATTTGAATTAAATAATGTCCTAAAAAAATTCAGAATTTATTCGAAAACAAAAATACCAACATTTTAATATTTTATAAGATCAGATAAGTCTTACAGTGTGAATCCTTGATTCCAATATTGAAATTTTTTGTAATTATTGGTAATGGTTATATAAAGGTTGGACTCTTATTACAAATCAATTTCCTAATTTTTTTATTTCCTCGAAATCACTGTATTTCTTAGAAACTTAGTATCAAAGGAAACATAATGTGAAATAGAAGAGAATCTATTCTCTTTCTCTGTCGTTTTTTTTTTTTTAATAATCTTGGAGATTTTGTAATGCTTACTCTAAAACTATTTGTTTACACGATAGTGATTTTCTTTGTTTCTCTTTTCATTTTCGGATTCCTATCTAACGATCCAGGACGTAATCCAGGACGTGAAGAATAAGAAAATCTTTTTTGTTTTATATTTTTTCCTTAATTGTGCTGGATTTAAAAATATTTTTCGTTTTTCTATCTATTTTACATCTTTAACTAGTAAAAACAATTAAAAAAACTAGGAAGGAAAACAAAAAAAAAGAAGCTCCATCAGTTCAAAAGAAAAAAATGCCAAATCAGCAATCAATGGAAAAGGAAAGAGAGGGATTCGAACCCTCGGTACAAAAATTCGTACAACGGATTAGCAATCCGACGCTTTAGTCCACTCAGCCATCTCTCCCCAATTCAAAAAATTGAATTATTATGTTTATTTTATGTTAAATCTTATAAACAAAAAGTAGGACTTGAAAAAAAAAAGCCTTCTTTATATCTTATCTCTATTTTTTCTATTTGATTTTTATTCATTATGATATATAGATATTTTCAATAACTATTCATTATTATAGATTTTATTCTATTTTTATTTTGTTTTTTATACAAGCAGAGTCCAGCTAGGTACTAGCATGGCTCTTTTTTTTCCATGAATCCTGGATAATAACGATTTATTTGAATGTATTTGAAAAAAGGAATGGAACTGTGGATTCTTTCACAATGCATTTTTGTGTTATGAATTAAGTAATTATATAGAGATATATCTGTCAAAATACCT